CCAGGGCCCAAATAACTCAATTTTCTCCCATGAACGATTTGTGTCAATGGATTAGTTCGATCCAAAACTTGAGATAATGGGTGTAATCCGAAAAAGGATTCATAAGTAGTTGTTAACGGAGTTGAAGTTACCAAATTCTGAGGAGTAGGTATCAATTTATGCCTAATTGCTCCGGAGATAGTTCCCTTAACTACATTTTCTAAACGAGCCAGAGCCAACCCAAGCTGGTCTTGTAAAAGATCCGCTACAGAGCGAATACGTTTATTTTTCAAATGATTCATATCATCAAGTGTACCCATTCCAAATTTCATCCCAATCAAATGATCGGCAGCTGCTAATATATCTCGTGGTAACAAAAATATATTGTTCTGAGGTATATTAAGATTCAGTCTCCAATTAATATTTCGGCGACCAATCCTTCCTAATTCACACCTTTGGTGAAAGAATTTTTTTTGTAATTCCTTACATAAGGATTCAGAAAATATTGGATCCCCACCTACACAAGAAAATTGTTGATAAAACTCCAAAATAGCATTTTCTTTTGACCCTATTTTTTTTTTCTCCTTATCGGTCAAGAAAGATAAGAAAATTTCAGGGTAGCAAACATTCTCTAGAATTTCTCGTAGATTCAAACCCATAGCTGATGATAGAACTAGAATAGATATTTTTTGTTTCCTACTCACCCGAGCCCATATTCTTGCTTTTTTATCAATCTCTAATTCTAACCTGCCTCCCCAATCTGATATTATGGTGCCGGTATAGACCGAAATCCCATTATGATCCAATTCTGACTGGTAATAGATACCGGGACTTTGCAATATTTGATTGATCACAATTCTGTAAATTCCGTTTACTATAGAAGTTCCAAGGGAATTCATTAAAGGAATGTTTCCAATAAAAATTCTTTGTTCTTGCATATTCCTACTGGTTTTCCAAATTAATCCCGCGGATACATATAATTCAGAAGAATATGTAAGTGATTCATAGACAGCATCTCGTTCTTTTATCAGAGGTTCTACTAATTGATATGTTTCCACAAATAATTGAAATTCAATTTCGTGATCTATATCTTCAATTTTTGGAAACTTAGAAAGTTCTTCTATTAAACCCTGATCAATAAACCGATAAAACCCTTCAAATTGTATCTGATTAAATCCGGGTATTGTAGATGTTCCCTCTTTTTCATCCCCAAGCATCTTTTTTGAATTTCCCATTTATCCGTTTATTGAAAAAATCCCATCCCATCTCTCATTCTTCACCGAATCATATCCATAGAATTCGATCTAGCAATAATGGAATTTCTATTCTGTTTACTGAATCACATGAAATTTTATCCAACTCCAAGATATATGGAATGTATGAAATACGTATGAACGGAGACTATATTCAATTGGAATTTTTTATAAGAAATAGATCCAAATGGAACAGAATTGAGAAATACCACTGGAACTTACGGAGTTTTGTAAAGACTAGAAAAAAAAAGTAATTTCATTTTCACCTATGATATTACATATTCCAATTCGATTGCATACCATAAAAAATGTATTCATCATTGGATCTGTTCAAGCAGATAAACATCTAATAAATAGAAAACTTTTTTTTTAACCACTTTACTTTTTCATGTATTTGTATTTCATTGTTCAAAAAAATATTTGCAGAAAAGATATTTATTTTTACCTATTTTGAATAGAATAGTTAGAATATCATTGAATTGAAGTAGGTAAGAAAACTTGTGTTTTTTTATTTATTAATTTTTTTATTATTAAAATAAAAAAGAATGCACAGATATATATGTCTCTTTTTCTTCTTTTATTGTGGTACAGTTCTATTTGGGACAGCGCATGCTGTGCTCTATCAAAAAGGAAATGTTCTCTTCAAGGGAAAAGTTGAAATATAAAAATTTATTGAGAATTACTCCTCAAAAGCATCCCTAGAGAGATAAAATACCCCATTATAGAGCTCCAGCTCTATAACACAACGTAACGTATGTTCTGATTCTGGGGTTTACATATACTCATCATTACTGTTATAATTGAAATTGAAGAAGATTTATTTTTAATTCAAAAAAACTCAATATAGATTAGTTATAAATGCATTTCTAATGATTTTCTTAATATTATTAGAAATAAAAAAATGTAGATTTTAATTTTAATTCAAAAATGGTCATGAATTTACAGTCAATAGTTAATGGTTCTGGTTTGTACTAGATTCTATATTTTGTGACTGAAAATCCATATATATTTTTTTTTCGGAGTTGAAAAAAAAGAAAATTGGAATCTAGTTTCTATCGTTTTGGCGGCATGGCCGAGTGGTAAGGCGGGGGACTGCAAATCCTTTTTCCCCAGTTCAAATCCGGGTGCCGCCTCAACAACAGACTTTAAATAACAAACGTAGGAAAACGTAGGACAAGACTCTTTATACTTTCTTTTCGTTATTCTAAGCCCCTGGCTCTCGAGGTTCTATTCTCTAACCTAAAGTTTTGCCTATCAGATTCAAGGAAAACTTGAAGTAGTGGAGGGAAATCTGTAAATCTTTACTTGCCACTACTAATTTAGTTCCACTTACTGAGTCTTCAATTAGATTGGATAGCCAGAGAGGGAATTAAATTAATAGTTTTGGAAAGGACCTAAGATACTTTGGATATAGACTCATGAAAGTCTCGGAATGCTCAGACATTCAATCAAGATTAGATTAGATGAAGAATTGCCTTTCATTTTACTTCCAAAAATAAAAAAACGATAAAAGAAAGAAAAAGTCTTCTTCTTTCTACATGTGAGTCAGATTCCTTGGATACTTCGAAAAATGTCCGTTTGCTTGTGTTTACATCTTGTCGATTCTACTAGAAATTCTATAATAATAAAAATAATAACTCATTATAAGTTATAAGATAAGTGGGTTTTTGGAGTAGTTCATCAATGGTGACCAAATACCTCTCCCTTTTTTTTGACTCTGCACCAGTGATTTCACTATTATTAGTGAACAATAATGGAATAGTTTCTTCATATTCATAGAAATAGGGGGCAGAATTCACATGGATATAGTAAGTCTCGCATGGGCTGCTTTAATGGTAGTTTTTACATTTTCCCTCTCTCTCGTAGTGTGGGGAAGAAGTGGACTCTAGAAATACTTCTAATTGCGGTAATAATCAAACTCTATCAACCTGTATCAATTGTTTTCGTTTTCTAGACCGTTCGGCAATTTTTTTTAAGATTTTTTTTTAGAAATTGGATTTATGTTTTATTGACTCATTTTCTATTTTTATATCAGGGTTTACACGGTTAACCATTCATGGGGTAACCCCTTTCGAAATCTGAAGAAGCTTCCATCGAATTGGGATTATCTGTATTAAATGGATCAAACAAACAAATGAAATTGACAAAGTATGTACATACATTTCATATTCTATTTCATTTATATTGACGTTTATAAAGAAAAAGAGAGATATAGGTGGATTCTTTTATATTAAGATATTTCACTTGTATCTTTATACATTACAATAACCATAATGGCTAGTATGGTAGAAAGAGATCTCCTTCTACCATACTAGCGGACCCCTTTAGGATACTACTACTGAGTCTAATGCATTCCTTTCATTTAAGTTAAGACGAGAAATTGAAATCTTTTTTTTTTTTTCATTGATAGTAAAATTAGATTCAAATTAATCATTTTGACTAATGGTTTTTACGTAAATTATAAGCAAAAAAGCAGTAGGAACGAGAATGAAGAGTGCGGTAGCAATAAATGCAAGAATATTGACTTCCATAATTTAATCGTTTATTATTATTATTTTTTTTTTTTTTTTATATCTCGGGATTTAATCCCATAGAGATGAGAAATCTTTCGCTTGTAAACTCACTCAGATGAATTAGATTTCGATGATATCGAATGAAAGAAATATCATGAATAACAATATCGGAGCTATAAAATCGATTCATCGTCAAGAATTTAATAGTATAACATAGGAAGATCTTTTATCCACACCGAATACATAATGAGATTCCTGATCCAATAAAAAAAAAGTTATTTATGATTCTTTTTCCCGGCTTTCCTTTCTAAAACCTAGTAGTTTACTTTCCTTGTACAATAATCTGATGAAGTATCATAAAAAACTTCGATTCTTTACAAAAAGAGTTTCTAAAGAACCTTAAATAAACAATAGAAATCAATATAGAGAAAACAAGTACGAAGTTCACTTTGAAATAAAAAAATTGAAAGGGTTTATCATCTTTTTGGAAAACAAAGAAAGGGAATGTGACAAAGACGAGTCCCAGTAAAAAACAAAAATATTCAAAAAAATTAACTCGTTAATTTTTCTTACGAGTTTTTTATTCGACATCGCCTCTAATCTTTAAAAAGAGCATATTCACATATTCATTAGGGAAGACACGTTTTATCTTTATAAAAAAAACCTCTTTCCTTGGTTGGATTCGAACTATTTAAAATTCCTTGACTTCAGAGAAAGAAAAGTATATATAGGTACTCTTGGCAAATGTATTATACGCTATCCTATTCCATTTTCCTACACAAATTTATGGGAGAGCGGTTGACAAAAAGCGGAAACCCCTTACAGTATCTCTTTCTTGAAGTGTTGAATGTTCTTAATAATTCATTTACATATGTCTCTCTACCCTAGTTAAAATAATCGACCCTTTCTTTTGCTTTATGAAAAAAGAAAAATAAAATAAAAAGATAAACGAAACTATTTTCATCCCCTTGCCCAGAAACAAAAAGGGGAGTTGATGTATTGAATCCGCCGGGACTGACGGGGCTCGAACCCGCAGCTTCCGCCTTGACAGGGCGGTGCTCTGACCAATTGAACTACAATCCCATGGAAATCAAGTGGGTAGCTTACATATTCCTTCTTATGATTTCATTTTAATCATTTCAATTTTAAAATCAAATTTTTGTTTTGTAACAAAGAAAGTCACAAGTGATATATTGATATCTATATGGATATCACTTTAGTGAGAACAAGACGGATTACTGGGTAATCCTTGCAT